GCTAGCGTAGCTTAAAATAAAGCGTAGCATTGAAGATGCTAAGATGGACCCTAGAAAGCCCCGCATGCACAAAGGCTTGGTCCTGACTTTGCCATCAGCTTTAGCACAACTTACACATGCAAGTATCCGCAGCCCCGTGAGAATGCCCTTAATCCCCTGCCCGGGGACGAGGAGCAGGCATCAGGCACTAACTTACAGCCCAAGACGCCTTGCCACGCCACACCCCCAAGGGAATTCAGCAGTGATAGACATTAAGCCATAAGTGAAAACTTGACTTAGTTAGTGCTAAGAGGGCCGGTAAAACTCGTGCCAGCCACCGCGGTTATACGAGAGGCCCCAGTCGATGGACACGGCGTAAAGGGTGGTTAAGGAAGGCAGATATTTAAAGCCAAAGGGCCTTTTGGCCGTCATACGCTCCTGAGCATCCGAAGCCCAATAAACGAAAGTAGCTTTAATTTAGCCCACCCGACTCCACGAAAACTGAGAAACAAACTGGGATTAGATACCCCACTATGCTCAGCCGTAAACCTAGACGTTATTACACAACAAACGTCCGCCAGGGTACTACGAGCGTCAGCTTAAAACCCAAAGGACTTGGCGGTGCCTTAGACCCCCCTAGAGGAGCCTGTTCTAGAACCGATAACCCCCGTTAAACCTCACCACTTCTAGTCATCCCCGCCTATATACCGCCGTCGTCAGCTTACCCTGTGAAGGATAAACAGTAAGCTAAATGGATATACTCCAAAACGTCAGGTCGAGGTGTAGCGTACGAAGTGGGAAGAAATGGGCTACATTTTCTGCCACAGAATAATTACGAACAGTAACCTGAAAAAATACTCGAAGGAGGATTTAGTAGTAAAAAGGAAAAAGAGTGTCCTTTTGAACCCGGCTCTGAGGCGCGTACACACCGCCCGTCACTCTCCCCTGTCACCTAGCAATAAATGTTTTTAACCCCAAAGCACCGACAAGGGGAGGCAAGTCGTAACATGGTAAGTGTACCGGAAGGTGCACTTGGATCAAACCCAGGGTGTGGCTGAGACAGTTAAGCATCTCCCTTACACCGAGAAGACATCCATGCAAATTGGATCACCCTGAGCCAAACAGCTAGCTTAACAACCAGAGTAACCTGATAACATAAATAGTATAAAATTAACTAAACCAACAAACTAAACCATTTTACCACCCTAGTACGGGAGACGGAAAGGGTTAACCCAAGCAATAGAGAAAGTACCGCAAGGGAAAGCTGAAAAAGTAGTGAAACAATTCATATAAGCGTAAAAAAGCAGAGCTCACCCCTCGTACCTTTTGCATCATGATTTAGCCAGCACCCCACAAGCAAAGCGACCTTTAGTTTGAAGCCCCGAAACCAAGTGAGCTACCCCGGGACAGCCTAAGTGGGCGAACCCGTCTCTGTGGCAAAAGAGTGGGAAGAGCCCCGGGTAGAGGTGATAAACCTACCGAACTTGGTGATAGCTGGTTGCCTAAGAAATGAATAGAAGTTCAGCCTCGTATCCCTTTAATCAACCAAGAAACATCTTATTAAGCATAAAAGAGAAACACGAGAGTTAGTTAAAGGGGGTACAGCCCCTTTAACCAAGGACACAACCTTTTACAGGAGGATAAGAATCACACTCTCTAAAACCAGTCGTCCCAGTGGGCCTAAAAGCAGCCATCTGAACAGAAAGCGTTAAAGCTCAAACGACACAAAGTTTATTATACTGATAAAATATTCAACTCCCCTAGAAATATTAGGCTATTCCATGCCAACATGGAAGAGACCATGCTAAAATGAGTAATAAGAGGGCATGACCCTCTCCCAGCACAAGTGTAATCCAGATCGGACAAACCACTGGAAATTAACGAGCCCAAAAAAAGAGGGCAATGTAGACGACAGAAAAAGCAAGAAAATCCCACACATAAAAATCGTTAACCCCACACTGGAGTGCTCTCAGGGAAAGACTAAAAGAAAAGGAAGGAACTCGGCAAACACAAGCCTCGCCTGTTTACCAAAAACATCGCCTCCTGCAAATTACTATGTATAGGAGGTCCAGCCTGCCCAGTGACCACAAGTTTAACGGCCGCGGTATTTTGACCGTGCAAAGGTAGCGCAATCACTTGTCTTTTAAATGAAGACCTGTATGAATGGCCAAACGAGGGCTTAGCTGTCTCCCCTTTCAAGTCAGTGAAATTGATCTACCCGTGCAGAAGCGGGCATAAATATACAAGACGAGAAGACCCTTTGGAGCTTAAGGTACAAGCCCACCTACGTCAAGCAACTTACTTAATAAGTGTAAACCTAATAGAAAATGGAACTTTACCTTCGGTTGGGGCGACCATGGAGAACAAAAAATCCTCCAAGTGGATTGGGACAAACCCTAAAACCAAGAATGACACTTCTAAGTCACAGAAATTCTGACCAGCTATGATCCGGCCCCTCGGCCGATCAACGAACCAAGTTACCCTAGGGATAACAGCGCAATCCTCTCCAAGAGTCCATATCGACGAGAGGGTTTACGACCTCGATGTTGGATCAGGACATCCTAATGGTGCAGCCGCTATTAAGGGTTCGTTTGTTCAACGATTAAAGTCCTACGTGATCTGAGTTCAGACCGGAGCAATCCAGGTCAGTTTCTATCTGTAATGTCATTTTTCCTAGTACGAAAGGACCGGAAAAAAAAGGCCCATGCTAAAAGCACGCCTTACCCCTAATTAATGAAGACAACTAAATTAAATAAAGGGAGGACCCAAACATCAGGTCAAAATAAGACCACACTAAGATGGCAGAGCATGGTAATTGCAAAAGGCCTAAGCCCTTTCAGCCAGAGGTTCAAATCCTCTTCTTAGTTATGCTAAACACTCTATTAACTCATTTAATTAATCCCCTCGCATACATTGTCCCCGTCCTACTAGCCGTCGCCTTCCTGACACTTATTGAACGAAAGGTGCTAGGCTATATACAACTACGAAAAGGCCCAAACATCGTAGGACCCTACGGACTCCTCCAACCAATCGCCGATGGGGTTAAACTATTTATTAAAGAACCTATCCGCCCATCCACATCATCCCCCTTTTTATTTTTAGCAGCCCCAATACTTGCACTAACCCTAGCCATAACTCTATGAGCACCTATACCAATACCTCACCCAGTAACAGACCTTAACCTAGGAGTTCTATTCGTACTAGCCCTGTCCAGTCTGGCAGTATACTCAATTCTAGGGTCAGGATGAGCGTCAAACTCAAAATATGCACTAATTGGTGCTCTCCGGGCTGTAGCCCAAACAATCTCTTACGAAGTAAGCCTAGGGCTAATTTTACTGTCTATTATTATCTTCTCTGGAGGGTACACACTGCAAATATTTAATATTACCCAAGAGAGCATCTGACTCTTAATTCCCGCCTGACCCCTGGCCGCAATATGATATATCTCCACCCTGGCCGAAACAAACCGTGCGCCATTTGACCTAACCGAAGGTGAATCCGAGTTAGTTTCAGGGTTTAATGTTGAATATGCTGGAGGTCCGTTCGCCCTATTTTTCCTAGCCGAATATGCCAACATCCTACTAATAAATACCCTCTCTGCCATTTTATTCTTAGGTGCTTCACACACACCCCTAATTCCAGAACTAACAACAATCAATTTAATAACTAAAGCCGCACTCCTTTCAATAATCTTTTTATGAGTCCGAGCCTCATATCCCCGCTTCCGGTACGACCAGTTGATACACCTAGTCTGAAAAAACTTCCTCCCCCTCACCCTAGCCCTGGTCTTATGACACACCGCCCTCCCTATTGCACTCGCAGGACTTCCTCCTCAACTGTAAACCTAAAGGAACTGTGCCTGAATTCCCAAGGACCACTTTGATAGAGTGGCTTATGTGGGTTAGAGTCCCCCCAGTTCCTAGAAAGAAGGGAATTGAACCCATACTCAGGAGATCAAAACTCCTGGTGCTTCCTCTACACCACTTTCTATGATAAGGTCAGCTAATTAAGCTTTCGGGCCCATACCCCGAACATGACGGTTAAAATCCCTCCCCTATCAATGAACCCTTATGTACTTGCTGTCCTTCTATCTAGTTTAGGGATAGGAACGACCCTAACCTTTGCCAGCTCCCACTGACTACTAGCCTGAATAGGACTAGAAATTAATACCCTAGCAATTACCCCGCTAATAGCTCAACAGCATCACCCGCGAGCAGTTGAAGCAACTACAAAGTATTTTTTAACCCAGGCAACCGCCGCAGCAATAATTCTATTTGCCGCAACAACAAATGCATGAATTATGGGCGAGTGAGACATCAATAACCTCTCCCACCCAATTGCTTCCACAATAATAATCACTGCCTTAGCACTAAAAGTTGGACTAGCCCCAATACATTTCTGACTGCCAGAGGTACTCCAAGGACTTGATTTATCTACAGGATTAATCCTCTCAACTTGACAAAAACTAGCCCCATTCGCCCTTATTATTCAAGTAGCCCCAACTATTGACCCCTTAATCCTCACCTCACTAGGGCTTCTATCCACACTGATCGGAGGTTGAGGTGGACTTAATCAAACCCAAATCCGAAAAATCTTGGCTTATTCCTCAATCGCACATATAGGCTGAATAATTATTATCTTACAACACGCCCCCAAACTAACTATACTCGCATTTGGCACTTATATCTTTATAACGACCGCCGCATTTTTATCCCTAAAATTAGCCTCGGCCACAAAAATTAATACCCTAACAACGATATGGTCGAAAGCCCCGGTCCTGGCATCAACCACAGCCTTAGCTCTACTCTCACTAGGGGGCCTCCCCCCACTAACAGGCTTCATACCTAAATGACTAATTCTACAAGAAATAGCAAAACAAGAACTCCCACTCACCGCAACAATCATAGCCCTAGCTGCCCTACTCAGCCTTTACTTTTACCTGCGACTATGCTACGCAATGACCCTCACCATCTCCCCTAACACAACAAACGCCACAACACCATGACGAGTTAAAACAACCCAATCAACAGCTACTCTTGCCCTGTCCACAACAATTGCCCTAGGGTTACTACCGATCACCCCGGCTATTCTAGCATTAGCCACCTAGGAACTTAGGATAAATTTAGACCAAGAGCCTTCAAAGCTCTAAGTAGGAGTTAAAATCTCCTAGTTCCTGATTAAGGCCTGCGAGACTTTATCTCACATCTTCTGAATGCAACCCAGACACTTTAATTAAGCTAAGGCCTTACTAGATGAGAAGGCCTCGATCCTACAAACTCTTAGTTAACAGCTAAGCGCCCAAACCAGCGAGCATTCATCTACTTTCCCGCCGTTAGCCGGGTAAGGCGGGAAAGCCCCGGCAGTCGTTAATCTGCGTCTTTAGATTTGCAATCTAATATGTTCTCCACCACGGGACTTGATAGGAAGAGGACTTAAACCTCTGTCTTTGGGGCTACAACCCACCACCTAACTTCGGCCATCCTACCTGTGGCAATCACACGCTGATTCTTCTCTACTAACCACAAAGACATTGGCACCCTTTACCTAGTATTTGGTGCCTGAGCCGGGATAGTTGGTACTGCCCTAAGCCTACTAATCCGAGCTGAGCTAAGCCAGCCAGGATCTCTCCTTGGAGATGATCAAATTTATAATGTTATTGTTACCGCACACGCCTTTGTTATAATTTTCTTTATAGTAATGCCAATTCTTATCGGAGGGTTTGGTAACTGACTAGTCCCATTAATGATCGGGGCCCCCGACATGGCATTCCCTCGAATGAATAACATGAGCTTCTGACTTTTACCCCCATCTTTCCTTCTTCTATTATCCTCATCTGGTGTTGAAGCAGGGGCCGGAACCGGATGGACAGTTTATCCCCCACTGGCGGGTAATTTAGCCCATGCAGGTGCATCCGTAGACCTAACTATCTTCTCCCTCCACCTGGCAGGTGTATCATCCATTTTAGGGGCAATCAACTTCATTACAACAACAATTAATATAAAACCCCCAGCCATTTCCCAATATCAGACCCCCTTGTTCGTATGATCTGTGCTTGTGACCGCCGTCCTTCTTCTCCTATCCCTGCCAGTCCTAGCCGCCGGAATTACGATACTTTTAACGGACCGAAACTTAAACACTACATTCTTTGATCCTGCAGGAGGAGGAGACCCCATTCTTTACCAGCACCTGTTTTGATTCTTTGGACACCCAGAGGTATATATTTTAATTTTACCAGGGTTTGGTATTATCTCACATGTTGTAGCCTATTATGCAGGTAAAAAGGAACCCTTTGGCTACATAGGGATGGTTTGAGCCATAATGGCAATTGGCCTGCTGGGGTTCATTGTATGGGCCCACCACATGTTTACAGTTGGAATAGACGTAGACACCCGTGCATATTTTACATCCGCAACAATAATCATTGCTATTCCAACTGGCGTAAAAGTCTTTAGCTGATTAGCTACACTCCACGGAGGGTCAATTAAATGAGAAACGCCTATACTCTGAGCCCTTGGCTTTATCTTCCTATTTACGGTGGGGGGCCTAACAGGAATTGTGCTGGCCAATTCATCATTAGACATTGTCCTGCACGACACATATTATGTAGTTGCACATTTCCACTATGTACTATCAATAGGGGCCGTGTTTGCCATCATAGCGGCCTTCGTACACTGATTCCCCTTATTTTCAGGGTATACTCTACATAGCACATGAACAAAAATCCATTTTGGAGTAATATTTATTGGCGTAAACCTTACATTCTTCCCACAACATTTCCTTGGTTTGGCGGGAATGCCACGACGTTACTCAGACTACCCAGACGCCTACACCCTATGAAACACAGTATCATCTATTGGATCTCTAATCTCACTAGTGGCAGTAATTATGTTCCTCTTTATCCTATGGGAGGCCTTCGCTGCCAAACGGGAAGTCTCATCTGTAGAACTAACCGCAACAAACGTAGAATGACTACATGGGTGCCCCCCTCCTTACCACACATTTGAAGAACCCGCATTTGTACAAGTTCAATCAAACTAACGAGAAAGGGAGGAATTGAACCCCCGTATACTGGTTTCAAGCCAGTCACATAACCACTCTGTCACTTCCTTATAAGACATTAGTAAACTCGCAAATTACATCACCTTGTCAAGGTGAAATCGTAGGTTAAATTCCTGCATGTCTTAAGCCTCAGGCTTAATGGCACATCCCACACAATTAGGATTCCAAGACGCGGCATCACCCGTTATAGAAGAACTTCTTCATTTCCACGACCACGCTTTAATAATCGTATTTTTAATTAGTACCTTAGTACTTTATATTATTGTTGCAATAGTGTCAACAAAGCTTACAAACAAGTATATCTTGGACTCCCAAGAAATTGAAATTGTATGAACCGTATTACCGGCTGTAATTCTTGTTCTAATTGCCCTCCCCTCCCTACGAATTCTTTATCTTATAGATGAGATTAATGACCCTCACTTAACAATTAAAGCCATAGGGCACCAATGATATTGAAGTTACGAGTATACCGACTACGAAAACCTGGGTTTCGACTCATATATAATTCCGACCCAAGACCTTACCCCCGGACAATTCCGACTTCTCGAAACAGACCACCGAATAGTCGTTCCCATGGAATCCCCCATCCGTATCCTTGTTTCCGCTGAAGATGTGCTACACTCCTGAGCTGTCCCATCCCTCGGAGTAAAAATAGACGCAGTTCCAGGACGTCTCAATCAAACAGCCTTCATTGCCTCCCGCCCAGGGGTATTCTACGGCCAATGCTCTGAAATTTGCGGAGCAAACCATAGCTTCATGCCCATTGTAGTAGAAGCAGTCCCTCTTGAACACTTTGAAAACTGATCCTCATTAATACTAGAAGACGCCTCACTAGGAAGCTAAATTTGGGCCTCAGCATTGGCCTTTTAAGCCAAAGAATGGTGCCTCCCAACCACCCCTAGTGAAATGCCCCAATTAAACCCCGCCCCTTGATTCGCAATTTTAGTATTCTCATGATTAATGTTTTTAACCATTATTCCAACTAAAGTAATAAACCACGTACTACCCAATGAGCCAGCCCACCTGGACTCTGAAAAACACAAAACTGAATCCTGAGACTGACCATGGCAATAAGCTTTTTTGACCAATTTGCAAGCCCGTCCTATTTAGGTATCCCCCTAATTGCCATCGCAATCACCTTACCATGAGTACTTTACCCCACCCCAACATCACGATGAATTAATAACCGTCTGATTACTATTCAAGGATGATTTATGAGCCGATTTACCAACCAACTTATATTACCGCTAAATGCAGGAGGCCATAAATGAGCACTTCTACTGACCTCACTAATATTATTCTTAATTACTATTAATATACTCGGACTCCTCCCATATACATTTACCCCAACAACACAACTATCATTAAATATAGGATTTGCTGTTCCACTATGGCTTGCTACAGTTATTATTGGAATGCGTAATCAACCGACAGTTGCCCTAGGACATCTACTGCCAGAAGGCACCCCCATCCTACTAATCCCAGTACTAATCATTATTGAAACAATTAGCCTATTTATTCGACCATTGGCCCTAGGCGTTCGACTAACAGCCAATCTCACCGCAGGACACCTGTTAATTCAACTAATTGCCACTGCCGTTTTCGTGCTACTTCCTATAATACCAACAGTTGCAATCTTAACAGCTACCGTCCTATTCCTTCTTACACTTCTAGAAGTCGCAGTTGCAATAATTCAAGCCTATGTATTTGTCCTTCTACTTAGCCTCTATCTGCAAGAGAACGTTTAATGGCCCACCAAGCACATGCATATCACATGGTTGATCCAAGCCCATGACCACTAACCGGCGCAATCGGAGCTTTATTAATAACGTCCGGTCTAGCAATCTGATTCCACTTCCATTCCACTACACTTATAACCCTTGGGGTAGTACTTCTACTCCTCACTATATATCAATGATGACGAGACATCATCCGAGAAGGAACATTTCAAGGCCACCACACGCCACCAGTACAAAAAGGCCTACGATACGGAATAATCCTATTTATTACATCCGAAGTATTCTTTTTCCTTGGGTTCTTTTGGGCCTTCTATCACTCCAGCTTAGCACCTACACCAGAACTAGGAGGATGCTGGCCCCCAACAGGAATTACTACCCTAGACCCATTTGAAGTGCCATTACTCAACACAGCTGTTCTCCTAGCATCAGGAGTCACAGTAACATGAGCCCACCACAGCCTAATAGAAGGAGGGCGCAAACAGGCCATCCAATCTCTCGCACTAACAATTCTGCTAGGCCTCTACTTCACTGCCCTGCAGGCCATGGAATACTACGAAGCACCCTTTACGATTGCAGACGGAGTTTACGGCTCAACATTTTTTGTAGCTACAGGATTTCACGGACTACACGTCATCATCGGATCCTCATTCCTGGCTGTTTGCCTACTCCGCCAAATCCAATACCACTTTACATCTGAACATCACTTCGGCTTTGAAGCTGCTGCATGATACTGACACTTTGTAGACGTAGTATGACTATTCCTTTACGTATCAATTTACTGATGAGGCTCATATCTTTCTAGTATCCAAAGTTAGTACAAGTGACTTCCAATCACCTAGTCTTGGTTAAACCCCAAGGAAAGATAATGAACTTAGTTGTTACAATTTTGACCATTACAATAACCCTTTCTATAGTACTAGCAATTGTATCTTTTTGGCTCCCGCAAATAAGCCCAGACGCAGAAAAACTCTCACCCTATGAATGCGGCTTTGACCCATTAGGATCCGCTCGACTTCCATTCTCCCTACGATTCTTCTTGGTAGCTATTTTATTTCTACTCTTTGACCTAGAAATTGCCCTCCTTCTCCCACTGCCATGAGGAGACCAATTGCACAATCCCACCGGAACCTTTTTCTGAGCCACAACTGTCCTAATTCTGCTTACACTAGGACTAGTTTATGAATGGACCCAGGGGGGCTTAGAGTGGGCAGAATAGGGAGTTAGTCCAACATAAGACCTCTGATTTCGGCTCAGAAAATCGTGGTTTAATTCCACGGCCCCCTTATGACACCCGTACACTTCAGCTTTAGCTCAGCCTTCATGCTGGGTCTAATAGGCCTAGCATTCCACCGCACCCACCTGCTCTCTGCACTACTTTGTCTAGAGGGAATAATATTATCACTATTTATTGCACTAGCCCTATGGGCCATACAATTTGAATCAACTATATTTTCCGCAGCACCTATACTCCTACTAGCCTTCTCCGCCTGCGAAGCCAGTGCAGGCCTAGCCCTCTTAGTTGCCACCGCCCGAACCCATGGGACTGACCGACTACAAAACCTTAATCTCCTACAATGCTAAAAGTACTAATTCCCACAGTAATATTATTCCCCACAATCTGACTGTCATCCCCTAAATGATTATGGCCAACAACAACTACACAAAGCCTATTAATTGCCCTCATCAGCCTCACCTGATTAAAATGAACGTCAGAAACCGGATGATCGGCCTCCAACATATATCTAGCCACAGACCCCCTCTCTACTCCCTTACTGGTCTTAACATGTTGACTTCTCCCCCTAATAATTTTAGCCAGTCAAAATCACATCTCCCCGGAACCAGTCAGTCGACAACGTCTCTACATCACCCTCCTGGCCTCTTTACAAACCTTTCTAATTATGGCATTTGGAGCCACAGAAATCATTATATTTTATATTATGTTTGAAGCCACACTCATCCCTACCTTAATTATTATTACCCGGTGAGGAAACCAGACTGAACGCCTAAACGCCGGAACCTATTTCCTATTTTATACCCTGGCAGGATCCTTGCCACTATTAGTTGCCCTCCTTCTTCTTCAACAAACCACAGGGACTCTCTCAATACTAATTTTACAATATACTCAACCTCTTGCACTTAACTCCTGGGGGCATAACCTCTGATGAGCCGGATGTCTAATCGCATTTCTAGTTAAAATACCACTTTATGGAGTCCACCTGTGGTTACCCAAAGCCCACGTTGAGGCCCCAGTAGCAGGGTCCATAGTGCTAGCCGCAGTACTCCTAAAACTCGGAGGATATGGTATAATACGAATAATGGTTATACTAGACCCACTCTCGAAAGAACTAGCCTACCCGTTTATCATTCTAGCACTATGGGGCATTATTATGACCGGATCAATTTGCTTACGACAAACAGACCTAAAATCCCTAATTGCTTACTCATCTGTAAGCCACATGGGCCTGGTGGCAGGAGGCATTTTAATCCAAACCCCTTGAGGATTTACGGGCGCAATTATTCTTATAATTGCCCACGGACTTGTATCCTCCGCATTATTCTGCCTGGCCAACACCGCCTACGAACGGACCCACAGCCGAACCATGGTACTAGCCCGAGGCCTACAAATAATCTTTCCACTAGCAGCAGCTTGATGATTCATTGCCAACCTGGCCAACCTGGCACTACCCCCTCTTCCAAACCTCATGGGAGAACTTATAATCATTACCGCATTATTCAACTGATCCCCATGAACTATTATCCTCACAGGAGTCGGAACCCTAATTACAGCAGGTTACTCTCTATACCTATTTTTAATAACTCAACGAGGCTCAACACCAAGCCATATTAAGGGACTTTCTCCATTTCATACCCGAGAACACCTATTAATAACCCTCCACCTCACCCCCGTTATCCTATTAGTAACCAAGCCAGAGCTCATATGAGGCTGATGCTACTAGTAAGTATAGTTTAACTTAAAACATTAGATTGTGATTCTAGAAATAGAGGTTAAAATCCTCTTACTCACCGAGGAAGGCCAGAGGCAGTAAGCACTGCTAATTCTTACATTCATGGTTAAACTCCATGGCTTCCTTGCGCTTTTAAAGGATAACAGCTCATCCATTGGTCTTAGGAACCAAAAACTCTTGGTGCAAATCCAAGTAAAAGCTATGCACCCAACAACCATAATTTTATCATCCTCATTAATTCTCGTTATTACAGTTCTTATTTATCCTCTTATAACCTCACTTAACCCTGCCCCTAAAGACTCAAAATGAGCAACAACACACGTCAAAACCGCAGTAAGCACTGCATTTTTCATTAGCCTATTACCCTTAATATTATTTCTAGACCAAGGGGCCGAAGTAATTGTTACCAACTGACACTGAATAAACACTGCCTTGTTCGATATTCATATTAGCTTCAAATTTGATCACTACTCCCTTATTTTTACGCCTATTGCCCTCTATGTAACCTGATCAATTCTTGAATTCGCATCCTGATACATACACTCCGACCCAAATATAAACCGATTCTTCAAATATTTACTTTTATTCTTAGTTGCCATAATTATTCTCGTAACTGCTAACAATCTATTCCAGCTTTTTATTGGATGAGAAGGAGTAGGGATCATATCATTCCTCTTGATCGGCTGATGATATGGACGAGCCGATGCCAACACAGCCGCCCTCCAAGCCGTTCTATATAACCGAGTAGGAGACATTGGGCTAATTATAAGCATAGCCTGAATTGCAATGAACCTAAACTCATGAGAGATTCAACAAATCTTTTTCCTCTCAAAGACCTCTGATATAACGCTTCCCCTGATAGGATTAATTCTGGCGGCAACCGGTAAATCAGCCCAATTTGGCCTACACCCATGATTACCCTCCGCCATGGAGGGTCCTACACCAGTCTCTGCCCTACTTCATTCCAGCACCATAGTCGTTGCCGGTATTTTCTTACTCATCCGACTTCATCCAATTATAGAAAATAATAGTCTAGCACTAACAACCTGTCTTTGCCTGGGAGCCCTAACTACCCTATTCACAGCCGCCTGTGCTCTAACACAAAACGACATCAAGAAAATCGTAGCATTTTCAACATCAAGCCAGCTAGGACTTATAATAGTTACAATTGGCCTTAATCAACCCCAATTGGCATTTTTACATATCTGCACCCATGCCTTCTTCAAGGCAATATTATTTCTATGCTCAGGGTCAATTATTCATAGCCTTAATGATGAACAGGACATCCGAAAAATAGGAGGACTGCAGAATTTATTACCATTTACCTCAACATGCCTAACCATTGGTAGTTTAGCACTAACAGGAACCCCTTTTTTAGCAGGATTCTTCTCAAAAGACGCCATCATTGAAGCCCTAAACACCTCTCACCTAAACGCCTGGGCCCTTACCCTAACCCTTATCGCCACATCATTTACTGCAGTCTACAGCCTCCGAGTGGTATTTTTCGTCACCATGGGCACCCCCCGATTTCTCCCTCTCTCCCCAATTAACGAAAACAATCCATCAGTAATTAACCCAATCAAACGACTTGCCTGAGGAAGCATTATTGCAGGCCTTATTATTACATCAAATTTCTTACCCATAAAAACACCAGTTATGACCATAGCCCCGGCCCTTAAAATGGCTGCCCTTGCAGTAACAATTATTGGCCTACTTATAGCCATAGAACTAACAGCACTAACCAGCAAACAATTTAAAACCAACCCCATAACCCCACCCCACCACTTCTCCAACATATTAGGTTATTTCCCCACAATTATCCATCGAATAATTCCAAAATTAAACCTAACTCTAGGACAATCAATCGCAACACAACTAGTGGATCAGACCTGATTTGAAGCAGTAGGACCAAAAGGAACCTCATCAGTTCAAATTAAAATGGCCAAAACCATTAGTGACATCCAACGAGGCATAATCAAAACCTACCTAACAATCTTTTTATTATCAACAACACTCGCCATTCTACTAGCAATGATCTAAACCGCACGAAGTGTGCCACGACCAAGCCCACGAGTCAGCTCCAACACTACAAACAAAGTTAATAACAACACCCACGCACAAATAACTAATATTCCCCCACCAGACGAATATATTACTGCAACTCCACTAGTATCTCCCCGCAACATAGAAAACTCCTTTAGACTATCAATTACGACTCAAGACCCCTCATACCAGCCTTCCCAAAGTATCCCGCCCACTAAACCAACACCTAATAAATACATTAAAACATACCCAACGACAGAACGATCCCCCCATGCCTCCGGGAAAGGCTCAGCAGCCAAAGCTGCTGAATAAGCAAATACTACAAGTATTCCACCCAAATAAATTAGAAAGAGAACCAAAGATAAAAAAGACCCTCCGTGACCGATTAACACCCCACATCCAACCCCAGCTGCCACCACTAAACCAAAAGCAGCAAAATAAGGTGCAGGATTAGAAGCCACAGCAACTAGACCAACAATTAAGGCTATCAACAGTAATGATACAAGATAAGTCATAATTCCTACTTGGATTTTAACCAAGACCAGTGACTTGAAGAACCACCGTTGTTATTCAACTATAAGAACCCTAATGGCAAGCCTACGAAAAACACACCCCCTGATCAAAATCGCTAACGATGCACTAGTTGATCTCCCCGCCCCCTCTAACATCTCTGTATGATGAAACTTTGGATCATTATTAGGACTATGCTTAATTACACAAGTCCTAACTGGGCTATTTTTAGCTATACACTACACATCTGATATTTCCACTGCATTCTCCTCAGTAGCCCACATCTGTCGAGATGTTAACTATGGATGATTAATCCGAAATATCCACGCTAATGGAGCATCATTCTTCTTCATCTGCATTTACATACATGTCGCCCGAGGACTTTACTACGGATCCTACTTATACAAAGAGACCTGAAACATCGGAGTGGTACTCCTCCTATTAGTGATGATAACAGCCTTCGTAGGCTACGTCCTACCATGAGGGCAGATATCATTTTGAGGTGCCACAGTTATTACTAACCTATTATCTGCAGTCCCATATGTAGGAGACACTCTGGTACAATGGATTTGAGGAGGCTTCTCAGTAGATAATGCAACGCTAACACGATTCTTTGCCTTCCACTTCCTACTACCATTCGTCGTCGCCGCAGCCACCATCCTCCACTTGTTATTCCTTCATGAAACAGGATCAAATAACCCAGCCGGCCTAAACTCAGACGCAGACAAAATCACTTTCCATCCTTACTTTTCTTACAAAGACCTCCTCGGATTTGTAGTAATACTACTTGCACTCACTTCCCTAGCACTATTTTCCCCCAACTTACTAGGAGACCCAGAAAATTTTACACCAGCAAATCCACTAGTTACACCGCCCCACATTAAACCCGAGTGATACTTCCTATTTGCCTACGCCATCTTACGATCAATCCCAAATAAACTTGGAGGAGTCCTGGCCCTCCTATTTTCCATTCTTGTCTTAATAGTAGTACCAATTCTCCACACATCTAAGCAACGAGGACTAACATTCCGACCAATCACCCAATTTCTCTTTTGAGCACTCGTTGCGGATATAATTATTTTAACATGAATTGGGGGAATACCAGTAGAACACCCATTTATTATTATTGGACAAATTGCATCCGTCCTATATTTCGCATTATTTCTAGTTCTAATACCACTTGCAGGGTGGCTAGAAAATAAAGCATTAGAATGAGCTTGCCCTAGTAGCTTAGCTTAAAGCATCGGTCTTGTAATCCGAAGATCGGAGGTTAAATTCCTCCCTAGTGCCAGAAAAGAGAGATTTTAACTCTCACCCCTGGCTCCCAAAGCCAGAATTCTAAGTTAAACTATTTTCTGCACGTATATGGTATAGTACATATTATGCATAATATTACATTAATGTATTAGTACATTAATGTATAATCACCAAAAAATTATTTAGACCACAAAGCAAGTACTAATATTTAAGGTATACATAAGCATCTTATTTTCATTCCAATTTAAATCCTTTTAAATTGAGTAAGTCCATGACCTACCTAAAAGTCGTCCTCCTCATATTACTTTGGACGCCCCCAACACGGATTTATCGAGACAATATTAATGTAGTAAGAAACCACCAACCAGTTTATATAATTGCATAACATTCATGATAGAATCAGGGACAATACTGGAAGTACGGTATATTATTAATTATTCCTTGCATCTGGCTCCTATTTCACGGACATGGCATGTGGAACCCACCCTCTTGAAATTATACTGGCATCTGATTAATGGTAGAGTACATATGTCTCGTTACCCCACAAGCCGGGCGTTCTTTTATAGGCTAGGTTATTTTTTTTGTCTTCCTTTCATTTGCACACCAGAGTGCGCACGGTAATGTAGGACCAAGGTGGTACATTTTTCTTGCTTGTCACTAAATATATCAATGATACGAGACATAACATAAGAATTACATATGTTTATCTCAAGTGCATAATATATCCTTACTCAACACAGCTTTATACTATATGCCCCCTTTTGGCTTACGCGCGTTAAACCCCCCTACCCCCTACGCTCAGCAAATCCGGTTATTTCTTGTCAAACCCCGAAACCAAGAAAGGCTCGGCTGAACGCATCAAAGTCAACAAGTTTTGGTAATGTTAACTTATGTCACCACGTGTTATATATAATACATAACATTTTATTTACATTTTTTTAGCGTCATAAATAGCCTAAAACTCAGGAGTAAAAATTTTCAAATAAACGTCAACCCTAAAATTTCAAACAAAATTTA